TATTTCTCTGTTTGGTTTCGTCTTTTCCCTTTCTAACCTTTCTTTTTCGTCTATCTTCCTTTCTTTTTCGTCTATCTTCCTTTCTTTCCCTTTTTCCCTTTCTAACCTTTTTTTCCTTTTTTTCCTTTCTTTTTCGTCTATCTTCCTTTCTTTCCCTTTTTCCCTTTTTTTCCTTTCTTTCCCTTTTTCCCTTTTTTTCCTTTCTTTCCCTTTTTCCCTTTTTTCCTTTCTTTCCCTTTTTTCCCTTTCTTTTTTGTTACGTGCGTTAAGAGCGGCAAGGGGGCCTTTTTTGCTTATTTTTCTTTTAAACCTATCTATCAATTTTTTAACAAGGACCTTCGCCTGGCTCAACTTGAAATAAATATCCAGTCTACCTTTTCTGAAGTCATAAAAAAGAGGGGAATGAATAACAAAAGGGTCAATCCATCTTAAAGAAATGCGTTTACGTTGTAGGGAGATGCAAGAATTTTGGATTGCACCCGCACACAAAAGGTTCGTCTGCCGCCTGGGAATAAAATCGTAGGTGTATATCGGATCCTCTTCTAGTTTTTCTTCAAAAATTGTTGAATAAATCTTCATAATATTATTCTCAATCTCAATCTTCTCCTGAGTCTCTTGATAAATCGCATTCTCAGCTTTTTGAGTCTTTTGCAGCAATCTCATTCTCAGCTTTTTGAGTCTTTTCATCAATCTCATTCTCAGCTTTTTGAGTCTTTGCAGCAATCTCATTCTCAGCTTTTTGAGTCTTTTCATCAATCTCATTCTCAGCTTTTTGAGTCTTTGCAGCAATCTCATTCTCAGCTTTTTGAGTCTTTGCAGCAATCTCATTCTCAGCTTTTTGAGTCTTTGCAGCAATCTCATTCTCAGCTTTTTGAGTCTTTCATCAATCTCATTCTCAGCTTTTTGAGTCTTTTCAGCAATCTCATTCTCAGCTTTTTGAGTCTTTTCATCAATCTCATTCTCAGCTTTTTGAGTCTTTGCAGCAATCTCATTCTCAGCTTTTTGAGTCTTTGCAGCAATCTCATTCTCAGCTTTTTGAGTCTTTGCAGCAATCTCATTCTCAGCTTTTTGATCACGTTTCCTCTTCTTCAGAAACAGGTGGTCGATGTCCTCGACAGGCTTTTCTCTAAAGATCCCAGAGTAAATCTCATAGTTATGCTGATTCTCGTCGTCATCCCCCATCGGCTTAGGAGGAAGGTTGTGACTCGGCGTGTGCATAACCCTCTGCAGGTCGTTGACTAATAGAAAGCCCCATCGAGGGACTTTTTTACCAACCTTTTCGTTCCAAAGTTCTTCTTCTTCCAACTTCATTAGCTTTTCCTTGTTGTTTTTTTGCTCTTCCCAATCAACTTCGTTCCAAAGTTCTTCTTCTTCCAACTTCATTAGCTTTTCCTTGTTGTTTTTTTGCTCTTCCCAATCAACTATTCCGTCCCTTTTAACATGAAAAAATTTGAAAAAAGGATTATAATAAAATTTGGTTTTTTCTAGTTGTTTTCGTTCTTTTCTGGTTACTAGCCCGTGCGCTCTCAGTTCATATTTTTGGGACTGGGGAAGGTAACCGGGAAGAAGGGTATCAATAATGCCATTTATAGCCCAGAAAATGCTACTAGGTTGGGAAGGTCCAAGAATCTTTCTTCCACGAGAGTTAGAAGTTTCACCGTTTTTTCTTCCACGAGATTTGAAAGTTTGACTTTTTTTTCTCCTACGAGCTTGAGATTCTAAATATTTACGATATAAACGCCTTACAATCTTTAAGTTTCTTCTCCGAGCTTTATCTCTTTTCGTAAATTCATTCTGGAGGGACTGAGTCAAGTTAGGAACTGGATTCCCTGTGGGATCATCTGGGGCGCTTGTTTCGCTTATCGGTTCTTTTCCTTGGAGAGGCAGCTCTTTGATTCTTCCACGACGGGGCCCATTCAAAAAAGGATCATACTGTGTTAGTAGGCAGGTTTTTTCAGTTTTATCAGTACAAACCCGAGTCCTTTTTTCGAGTATATCTCGAAAAAGAAATCCCGCGTCTAGAGCCTCAATTCTCTTTTTGAACTCATTATTTAAGTTTTTTTTTTTTTCTTCGTTCTTGTTCATCCAATTTTTGTCTAGTTCATCAAAGGAGGGTGTTTCTACTGTGGATGAAGATATCCTGTCCCTTTTCATCATTGCCTTGAAAAAAGACAAAGTAGGAAGATATGTAAAAGCTATTCTTTCTTTTCCATCGCTTCGGCATGTATCAAAAAAATATTGTGAGGCGCGCTCTCGTACAGCCGCTGTAACCAACCCATTTCTTATGTATCGGAATGGACGATCCCATCGGTTAGGCCTGTAAAATGACATCGCAGTTTGTTCAATTAGACTTTCGAACGAGAAGGGTTGAGCCCTTCTGTTTTCAACTTCAACTTCATTCAGATCCACATCCCGATCCACTTCCGAGTCCTTCAAACGGGTAGCGTGCCATTCTTTGAATTGCCATTTTTTTTTTATGTTTTTCTTGATCGGATGATTCCTCAACCCGATCAAATCGTAAGCCATTTCTTTTTGCTTCCTTAGATAGTCGGGTTCGACTGGTACTTCTTTTCCGCGGAACTCGTTCGGCTTTAGGATGGGCAGGTTCATTCGACCTGCATAGATGAGGCAGATATGAAAGCAGAAAATAGTGATTACCCGACCCGGATTTCTCATCAGGTCTACTAACACAAAGTATTGCATTTCTGACACAAACCACTCCCAGTCTCGCACAAGGGCGGTAAAGTCGTGCCCAAGGTGTTTAGCAAGGTACTGATAAATCTTATTACTGTAGTTATTACAGTACTTAAGAAATTCTGACACAAGTTGGGCCAAAAAGGCCGGAAATTCTTCCCCAAGGTACTTAGTAATGGACTGATTCAATTCTGACACAAGTTGATTCTGAGCGTGCCTCAAACGATATTTATATATCCAGGCGAAGACTCTTTGGAAGAATAAAACAAAACACATTTGACCAATTGCCCAACCAACAAAACTACCCGTTAGAAAATCCAGCTTGTTCTTGGATCGAAACAGATAAATGTGGCCTACTCTGGCTAACAGTGAACTTGTGAAAATAACCTGGTTGGATAATTGAAAAAGGAAACTATTCAGGAAAAGGCTGAAAGTGCTGCTCGTATCTAGACTGAAATAAGGGTGAAAATTGTCAAAGAAATATACAAGCATAAGATAGGGTAGAAAGAAAGCCGTTATTGCATGCGGTATACACAATAGTCGATGGAGAGGCGCATTATAGATCGATAGGACCCTGACGAGCTGTGCCAGAATCAAACCATTTATTACTGCTACCTTCTGCTCAGGCTCTGGGACGAAAAGTAAAAAAGAAGAAGGTCTAATCGAGAAGGTAGTTAGCAGCCCATAATAGAGGCCCACGCAAACTGCCGAATTGACTATCTTGATGCAAACTGTTACTAAAGATTCAAAAATCATGTTCCTCCCATAAATGATATTTTTGTTTTTGATGTTGCAATTCCAATTGTACTGGACAATTTCGAAGGAACATCGAATTCTTACGATAAGATATTTTGATAGTGTTACATAATATCCAAGATAGGTCTTTCTTCATAATCAACAAGATAGCTATTTCTTCATATTTCCTCTTCGTAGTCTATTAAGAACAAAACGGGTTTCCAATGGACAAAGTCAAAATTCCAACGGCTTTGGCTACTATAACCTTCCCGACCACGATTTTTTCTTTTTTCTATTTCACCTCGAAATACGAAATTGTATTCTACTAGGTATTCAACTAAGAAATAGAAATTCTAAAGAAAGAGTGGATTCCATCGTTTCTATGGTTACTTCTTAAACGGTGAGGTCTTCTCTATACACCGGAGCCTTTCACTTTATTTAATGAATGTTATTGGTAACTTGTATAGTTCACATTCTTTGGCTCTACCCATGAATTTTCCAGTAACTAGGCCTTTCACAACGAGATCTACATATACAGTAACGGTATTTAATTATGAGGATTGGCTGGGTAGCTGACCCTCTTAGTCCGTTCTTGCAAGAGCGCGGTCTGTTTTTCAATTTTCACCAAGATTTCCTCCGCTTAATGGATAACCATTTGCTACCAATGGAGAATTCTGAAATTGAGGTGATTGGATTGACACCAATGGAAACCATAAATTTCATACACAATGAAAGGCATAGGATCAATGATACTGGAAAATGTTTCTCTTTCCTTTGTTCTAGCTGATGATCTGAACGAGTCGCACATACACCCTAGTACACGTTCCTCGACGTTGAGGGCATCTCTTAAGAGCGGGGGATTTTGTGACATTTCTAATTGGCTGTCTTGTCTTTCTAATAAGTTGGTTAATAGTTGGCATGTTGAATCATATACATAATAGTATGGTTTAGATTGATCCTAACCGGATTCCTCCTATACCGGAATCCTCTTATTAAAGGCGGTCAGTAGGGGGAATCTCAAATCATGGATTTCCTAGCCCTCCCAGTCATCCGCTATAGAATCAACAATTCCATAAGTTCGGGCCTCTGTTGGTGTCATATAAGTATGTCTTTTCAGGTCGGCGATTCCCATCGATAGAGACCTGCGCGATCTTTGTGCATAATGGTAAAAGAGATTCACTCATGTATGGAATAAAGAAAGAAACGACGTCATCTTTTATAAAAGAAAGAAAGAGAAAAGAAGAAGAAGAAAATGTTTCTCAAAAAGCACTTACCTAAGTTTCCATTTTTGCAAACTAAAAATGGGTCATAGTTTCATTTTTCTCAAAAAGAACCTACCTAAGTTTCCATTTTTTCAAACTAAAAAGAGGAGTCTATCATTCTAGAAAATGGTTTGTTTTTCTATTCTCTACGGAATATTCTAAGTTTCCATTTTTGCAAACTACAAAGAGCAGAGAAGCAAAAGTGCCATTATTAGAACGCCGAGAGCACCAGTTATCGTAGGCATATTTCCCTCCGGGGGTCATAATCAAAAAAAAGAAAGAGTTAATGATACACATCAAATAAAAGAAAGAGTTAATGATACACAGTAGGATACACCAAATGAAATTCGGCGATGCAAAAGTTTTCGCAAGCGTTCTTGGTCGAAAAATGGGAATGAAATATCCCACTGAATTACACCATACCAAATACCAAATGACTTCTAAAAAAAAAGAGATTCACTCATGTATGGAATAAAGAAAGAAACGACGTCATCTTTTCTTCGAAAGGATTCTTCCGCTTTACCCAATTATATGCTTGACTATAATTCCCGGGAGTAAGTGCTATAGCCTGTTTCCAATACTCAGCCGCTTGATCGAACCAAGCCTCAGCAATTTCAGAATCTCCCTGTCGAATGGCCAGTTCTCCCCGGTCAGTAGGGGTAATCTCAAATCAGGGATTTAATAGACCTCCCAGTCAGCCGCTATAGAATCAACAATTCCATAAGTTCGGGCCTCTGTTGGTGTCATATAAGTATGTTTTTTCAGGTCGTCGATTACCATCGATAGAGACCTGCGCGATCTTTGTGCATAATGTGATATGACGTAGTTACGTAATTTTGTCACTTCTTCTCCGTCCAGGCCTACGTCAAGCGGGATGCGCTTCTTTGGAAAAACACATTTTGGTTGATGAATCATTACCCTGATGATATAATCAAAGGTTTTTCTAGTTTGCCTGATAAAGGGAAGATAAAAGAAAGATAAAAGAATAAGAAGAAAAAAGATAGAATTGAACAACCGTACAGGCATCTTTTGTGCATTGCATACGGCTCTACAATCAAATTGATCCTTACCCTCTATCAAAGAAAGATAAAAATAGGATCTATTAGACCTCGATCAGTAAATGATCAAATTACCACCCTTCCTTTCATGGGAGTTCAAAACTACTATGATGGCTCCGTTGCTTTATATATGTCTTTTTTGTCTATGATTAAGCAATCCCAAAGTTGCTTTTTTATTTGATTAAATAAACTAAGGAAAAAAGAATCTTTTTTTTTCACTCGTTCATAACAGAAAGATTGTTACTAGATCTCCGGTGTGAAAGCAAAAAAGTTTGTGACGCTGAACTGGACTCCCGATAGATAAGAAAAATCAGAAAGACCTTTTATCTCATACTACTCTCTCGATACATAATCTAATGCTTTGAAAAAACAATCAAAAACTTTCATATATCGAATTCAAAGTGCCATGCTATTATTACTTATATTACTTACTATTCATATTTCATATGGCGAAGGCATAGTCTTCTTTTTTCTCTCAAATAAAACCTCATTGGCGCCAAACGTGAGGGAATGCTAGACGTTTGGTTTGTGCTCCTCCGGACAGGATGAAAGCGGCCATTGAAGCGGCTTTTCCCATGCCTAGTGTATGTACATCTGGTCGCACCGCTCGGCTAATATCATGCACAGCTATTCCATACACTACTGATCCACCAGGAGAGTTGATAAATAAAAATTGTTCTTTGGTATTATCCTCTAGATTGAGAAATACCATAAGACCCACAATTGTATTCGCGAGCTCCTTATCCAGGTCTTTGAATAAAAAAAGTGCTCTGTCTTGATAAAGTCGTTCGATTAGGGTAAAATTCTATTCCTTAGGAACCGTACAGGCGCCTTTTGACGCATACGGTTCCAAAATTTTGCGAAAAAAATCAATGTATAGATTCCAATCCCCTTTCGGATTTCATAGAATGCTCTTTCGGACTTCTCATTTGGATTCGATTTTCAATAAAGACGAGTCAATAATGACTGAAACTTATCGAATTCACTTTTCATTGATGTAGTCTTTCATCGAGATCCAATTCAAATCACGATGTCATTTGCTTGTTCCTAAATGGGCCTCGTTAATCTGAATCTTTTTAGGTTTATACTCTACTCCGGGTAAAGATCCATCCGCTTTTGATTTGCACATATAGAACAAATACTCCCATTACCACTTCTTTTTTCTCAATTCAGGCATTTCGGCAAATATTCCAGGTCTTCATGCATATTACTCGATTGATTAACAGAACAGTTTAAGATCATTTCTATTTACAAATAAGATTTCTTTCTAACTAGGAATCCATTTATGATATAAGGAGGAATGGTAGATAGATTACCAATTGGTTTTTTTAAACGGAGCCTGGATACTTCAATTTATTCGTCCAACCAAGCCAACCATAAATTATTCGAACGGCTAATAGTAATTTGAATGCCCCTAAAAAATGTATCTAATTGGACTTCACGCTCCAAATTTTGGATGATTCAATTAATCTTTCTTGGGCGAAATAGAGGATCTCTCAATCGGGGAGAGAACGGGGAAATCCCATATGAGCCAATATATCTGACAAGTCGCACTATAAGTCAACCCATTCCTCTTCCTCCTCTTGTTCCTCCTCTTCTTCTTCTCCGTCTTTTTCCTTTTTTTTTCTTTCTACTTTTTCGACTTCTTCTTCTTCATCTACTTCTTCTTCTTGATCTACTTCTTCTTCTTCATCTACTTCTTCTTCTTGATCTACTTCTTCTTCTTCATCTACTTCTTTTTCTGCTGCTAG